TCTTTTATCATTTCGTCCAAGCGAGCGAGCTCCTCGAATTCTATGAATTTTTCTAGAAAACAATTTTCTTGGATATCATTTAAAAAAATTTCGGATTTACTAGTATTCCACCAACTAATAACCCAAGATTCAAAACTTTTTTTAAATAAAAAAGAGATCCACCAGGGAAAAAAAACTATATATATAAGATATAGAAGGGTAATAAATGTGTTTTTTTTTTTTCCATTTTTCGTATGTGAATTTTTAATGAACGCACCTCATTTCTCGATTCTATATGATCTAATATTTCTATCAAGTATAAGTTCTCTTCCCTATCAAGTATAAGTTCTCTTCCAAGGCTTCGAACTTATGAATCTATTCGCTGTTTTTATTTGTAAGCCAGTGGTTAGCATTCTAAGTGGTCCAGTCCTTTGCTCATTACATTAAGGTTAAGGAAGACAAAAAAAAGATAAAAAGAAACCTCGACTGACACATGACAAAAAAAAGTAGAGATAATTTCCAAGATAGAATCTACCGATACGTAACCTATCAATTTCAAATATTGAACATAAAAAGAGAATTTCTTTCTATTTTATTCCGAAATGCTTTGTTTTGATCTATGAGATGGGTCTATTATTTTGATTTCTTACTTGTTTTGTTATTGGATTTAGTGAATTTACATACGCATAACAAAATTTTTAGATTAAAAAGTTTGATTTTCTAATTGGAATTGTTCCGGATACGTATATATAATACGTATTCTTTAGTTCATCAGTTCATCAATATTGTGAAGAAATTCCAGTTAAGTTATGCTATATAAGTTTTGCTATAAAAAAAGAAGACTCTTGGATTTTTTCACTCCTGCTACGAAAATGCTCATTCTTCAACTAATTTTAAAATACTTCAATTGGTACACGCAAAAAATAGGCCAATTCCGCTACTTTTTGCTCAATTTCTCGTGGAGTAAAATTATCATCAGTACGAGTCAAAGGAACAGTCCCTCGGCCTCTTATTTCCATATAAGGGATACGCCGAGCGTAAATACCCTCTTTAACTTCTATTCTAATAGACTGAATATCTTTCATAAGGAATCGGAGTAAGATGCGACGATTTTTTCCAGGAAATCCCCAGCGAAAAATACATACTATTCCTTCTTTTCTATCGAATCGATCATAACCCCCACCCACATTCCACAAAATTGTGCACCACAAATAACAACTAATAAATAGACCAGCGATCCCATAGAAAGACATCACGATCCCTTGTGGAAAAAAAAGTATTTGCTGAGAGGAAAATAAAGATATGAAACTTTTTCCAAGATAACTGGAAATTCCAACCAATAAAAAACCCAATGAACCTAAAAAAAGTATAAAAGCCCAGCAGAAATTACTTATTTTTCGAGACCCCGCTATAAGTTCTATCCATATATGTTCTGATCGCCAACTCATACTAGATCCAGTTGCTTTTTTTTGGAAGTGGGAGACTAGCCCATTTGATTTGACTTTCTTTTTTTTTTTTTTTTTTTTTTCTGTTTCCGAAGTAATTTCCATCAACTCGCACTATTTTGATGTGAATCTTTAGGAGGAATTCATCGAATTCATTAGATTAACAAATAAAGTAGCCTCATCCTATGATCTCCTATCTACACATATCTAACATGTTATATCGTATTAGATTATATCATATTAGACTAACTAGATATCCGTATTAGGATCTAAGTCTAGGCCTTGAAAAATAAATAAATGAAATCTACTTCCATCGTACCTAATCGGATCTAAAAAATCTTGTTTTTTTGAACATGAAGAGATAATGAAGCCATTGCAATTGCCGGAAATACTAAGCCCACTAAAGGGACAAAAATGGAGGGTAAGTTGTTGAGAATTGTCATAGAATGGGCACCTCAATTTAATATTTGTACCTGTTTATTTTTTCTTCTAATATTTTTTTTTCTTCTATCTTTTAATTGGAATTTTTATTTCATTTTTATATTATTATATTTAGATTAGAATATTTATATTCTAATAATTAGAATCGAATTTAATATTATTTTTTATATTAGAATATTCTATAATTCTTAATTATATATTATTCTATATCTATATTTAATTTCTATTAACATATTCTATATTCTAATATTCGATATTTATTCTAATATTCGATATTTATTAAATTTATTAATTATCCTATTTCTATATTTTCTATTTTTGTTTCATTTCTATTCGAATATTTCTATATTCTAGTATTTTGTTCTATTATTTTGAAGAGAAATTTTTGAATATTATTATTTATTATTATTAAATAGATTATTATTTTATATTATTTATTATTAAACTTTTTTATTAATTTTTTAATAATATATTCTAATTCTACATATTTTTGTATTTTTATATTATTCTATATATATTTCGATATGAGTAGATAGTTTTCTATTAATATTAACTATTCTATTAAATAATTTAAATAATTAAATAAGCAATTCTCTTAAAATGAAATTAAACATTAATTATTAAATAAATATTAATTAAATTAAATATTTCGAAATATTCTAAAATATTCTATTAAATTTCTATTTTGTAGTTCTACTATTAGATTTTAATATTCTATATTATTATTTTATTATTATATTTCTATTTTTATTATTCTTTATTAATTATTCTTTATTAATATTAATTAATTATTCTTTATTAATATTAAATTAATATAAAATTTATATTTTATATTAATATTAATTCTTTCTCTTATTTCATTTCGTATTAATTCTTATCTTATTAATTAATTATTATATCTTAATAATTCTTATATTACTATAGTAATATTACTATATTACTAGTAGTAATTCTTATATTACTAATCGAATTATTTATTAATTATTTTAATTATTGGTAATAGTAATTAGTTTATTAGTAATTATTCCAAATCTAATTTTAGAATCACTAAGATTTGTATATAATAAAATTATATCGAAATGAACATATATAATTCTAATAAAATAAAGTCCAAAGAGTATTGAACTAATTAAGTGACTTTTTTGTATTTCTACATGAAATATATATGATAATCCACCTATTTTTTATTCTTCTTTATATTATCTTTTTTTTTTCTTGTCTTATAACTTTCTTTTTTTTTATTTTAGTAAAATAAAAAATAACGAGTTTTTCTGCTTATAAATTCCCGAACACTTCGTTACAATTTCTAATCCGATCAAAAAATTGGGATTTTTTGTTTTTACCAAAAAGAGGGGATTCTCGCGATCGCGATATATATATATATATATGAGACTCTACTTTTTTCTATTTTTGTATGCAGAAGTAAGAAAAAAAGATGAAATTCCTTTTATTTTTTATTATTTACCATTTTACCTTGCCGAACTTTTTTTTCACGGAAAAAAAAATTCACTCTTTTTTCTATCAACAAGAAAAAAGAGTGAATATCGGCCAAAAAATTATCTGGATGATTCTTTACTACAATTTACTCTTATGTCACATAAAAATGCATTCGTGGTGTTTTTCCTTTGATTACAATAAAAAAATACCTGCTCGCCAGAAAAAAAAAATTAACTAATTTCAATTTAATTAACTTTAATTAAGTTAAGGCTCTACTTGATTTAGGATTCAAAGGAAAGAAATCATGGAGCTGAAGTAACTCATTCAAAACGCCTTTTAAAAGATTACGTGGTACGATTGAATCGAATAAGCCCTTATGGAATAAAAATTCAGCCGATTGTGAACCTTCAGGTACTGCCTTATTCAATGTTTGTTCAATTACTCTTTTACCGGCAAATGCAATATAGGCGTTAGGTTCAGCAATAATGATATCTCCCAACATCCCAAAACTAGCTGTCACCCCACCAGTTGTAGGAGACGTAAGGATTGACACATAAAATAACTTTTTATTCGATTGATAATCATATAAAGCAGAAGATATTTTAGCCATTTGCATCAAGCTCAAACTTCCTTCTTGCATTCGTGCTCCTCCGGAAGCACACACTAAAATAAGAGGTAAAAATTGATTGGTAGCATACTCAATCAAACGAGTAATTTTCTCACCTACTACGGATCCCATACTACCCCCCATAAACTGAAAATCCATAACCCCAACTGCTACGGGAATGCCGTTTAGTTGACCTGTGCCTGTTTGAACAGCCTCGGTTAATCCTGTCTTTCTTTGATAAGAATCAATACGATCTTTATAAGGTTCCTCTTCGGAATGAAATTCAATAGGATCCAGAGATACCATGTCTTCATCCATAGGATCCCAAGTCGCTGGGTCAATCAAAAGTTCAATTCTATCTGAACTATTCATTTTCAAATGATATCCACATTGTTCACAAAGATTCATTTTTGACTTCAAAAATTTCTTATAATTTAATCCATAACAATTTTCACATTGAACCCATAAATGCTTGTATTTTTGAGTTATATCGAGATCATTAGAACTTTCTTTTATAACCAAATCGCTACCATTCGTGCTAGTTATTAGACTGGTACTCTCGTTTTCACTACTATTTTCGCTTTCACCACAAATGTAACTATAAATGTAACTTTCGCTATAATAGTTACTACCACTAAAAATAGAACTATCAATACAGATTTGAGAGCGAAGATAACGGTCAATGCAACTATTGATGTAATTATTCCAACTATAGTTAGTATCATACATATAATGATCATATTGGGAGTCGCCAATCCTAGACCCATTATTCAGATAACTAGAACTCCAATAACTAGAAAAAGAACTTTCTAGTTCACCCAGAAAAGAATAATCAGTCTCAATCTCAAAAACTTTATTTTCTATATCAAAATAGATGGAATAACTGTCCTTATTACTATCCTGAACTAAAAAAGTTTCATCAACGCTGAAATCCCAAATGTCCCTGACGCCGACTAAATGATCAACATTACTGGAACTCGAGTTGTCACTATTACTCCAACTATGGATGTGTTTATCTGTATCATTTAGAATCGGGTCTTCACTTATACTGGTATTTTCAAAAGGATTGAAACTATCCATTGATTTACCTA